CTTTGTAATATTCTGAACCCTTCATGAACATCACAGCAAATATGATTAAAACATTTATAGCTCCCACGTAAATAAGGAGTTGTGCGGCGGCTACAAAATAGGAATTTGATAGAATATATAATAAGGATATAGAAACAAGAACTAATCCCAGTGAAAAGGCAGAATAAATTGGGTTGGTAAGTAATACTACTCCTATACCTCCTAAGATAAGAACTAATCCCAGAAAGAATAAAAGAAAATCATGTATTGGTCCAGGCAAATCCATTATATGTAAAAATAAGAGATAAATAAATCGAAATGTTTTTCATGACCTTATTGAGACCAGACCAGAAAAAATTGTTGATAATTCATAAAAAATTTCTAATTGAATTAACTGGTGTGAATTAATTAATGTGGGGTCCAGTTATTGGACTAAGTTCATGTTTTATCTCAATTAGAGTAGTTCGAATACGAAACTATACATTTCGAAATAATGTCAGATATTAATTAATGAATTTTCATTCCTTTCAATCCAAATTAAAACGTATTTCTTACTAATCAATCAATAGTTAAGTAGTTATTGAGACCAAACAAAACGAAAAAAATCATTTATTTAATGACCCTTAGTAATTCAAAATCTTTCTTTAATCAAGGATTTATTTCTTTTTTTTTATTTGAGGAGAATTCAAAATTGTTCGAATTGTATAATCGTCAATTATTGACATTGGTAAACGGCCTAGGGAAATTTGATTATAATTCAATTCGTGACGATCATAAGTAGAAAGTTCATATTCTTCAGTCATTGATAAACAATTTGTTGGACAATACTCAACACAGTTACCACAAAATATACAGATTCCAAAATCAATACTGTAATTAAGTAATCGTTTCTTGCGAATATCAGTTTCCAATTTCCAATCAACGACGGGCAGATCTATAGGACATACACGAACACAGACTTCACAAGCAATACATTTATCAAATTCAAAATGGATTCGACCGCGGAAACGCTCCGCGGTGATTACCTTTTCATAAGGATATTGAATAGTTATGGGTAAACGATTTACGTGAGATAAGGTAATCATGAAACTCTGACCTATGTACCTTGCAGCTCGTACTGTTTGTTGACCATAATTCATGAACCCGGTTATCATAGGGAACATATCGTGAATATATCAATAATTTTATGTTTGTTTATTTCTCTTGTTTGATCCAAGTTGAGAATGTAAGATATAATATTCTTTTACAGTGAAAAGAGTTGGGAAGAAGTTGTTAATAATAAATTACCGAGAGAAATAGGTAAAAGAAATTTCCATCCAAGATTCAATAGCTGGTCCATTCTTAGCCTAGGTAAAGTCCATCTTGTTGTGATAGGAATGAACAAGAACAAATAAGTTTTAGCTAATGTAATAAACATACCAATTGTCGGTTCAAAAACCCCATATGTTTTATTTATTTCATCAAAAACAAATATGTGTGGAATAGAGATATTCCAACCGCCCAAGTAAAGAACTGTTACAAATAATGAAGAAACTAATAGGTTTAGATAGGAAGCAACGTAAAATAAACCAAATTTGATACCCGAGTATTCGGTTTGATAACCGGCTACTAATTCTTCTTCTGCTTCTGGTAAATCAAAAGGTAATCTTTCACATTCTGCTAGGGAAGAAATTAGAAAAATAATAAATCCGATAGGTTGACGCCACAAATTCCATCCCCCAAAACCATATTTTGATTGTGCCTCAACTATATCAACTGTACTTGAACTATTAGATAATCATAGTCGGTGATACCATTACTGTTACCATCGCTATTCCAGAACCGTACATGAGATTTTCACCGCATACGGCTCCTTAAGAACCATAAATAAATCTAAGGATCGAGTCAATATTTATTTTATCTTGATATGTTTATACGATGGATAAGGTCAAAATTTATCGTATGATCCCGAATTAGATCAATTTAATTCTGTCTGTTCTACTTTAAATTATTATATATATAATAATTTAATAATTTAAAATATAATCATAAAATACTTCTGAATTGATCTCATCCTTTATTTAATGATTTCAATAATCATTTCAATTTTTCTTTGTTGAGTAATAACTTAATTCTTCAATGAAATACTCCTTCTAACTTGTAAAAATAGAAATAACTCGTCCTTTTCACTTAAAAAAAAGAATTATACATTAATTCATAAATTATGATACGAATTCTATCTATATAAACTATATAAATATGAATATAGAAAGGAAAGGATAAAAGTATAAAGAAAGAATAAAAAAAAAAAAATAAAGGATTATTTCGTTTCCAATAGTCATTTATTTAATTGACGAATAGGAGCATACTCTGGATCGGAACCATCGGGAGTACTGCCTGATCATTTCTACCAACGTAAAGCCCCAATTAATATTCTTTGTATATTATGCAGAAATATTCTTTTACATAATCTCCATTACTAATCTTTTGTGTATATTGGTGTTTCTAACCATCCACTCGTTTTTGTTCAATCATCCGTTAAGGTAATACATGTATGAGAATACATACTAAAGGATAGTGAAAACTCACTAGGGTTGATCTTTTAAGCCCGCTTCAAGTCAGGATGACGAATCACCCAATCTTGGGGCAACCACTTTCTTATGCTTATGTTTATTTCCGCTAAACTCTCTAACTCTTATACATAGAAAAATGAGACTCAATCTTTTTACTGCGAATTTATATATTATATAAGCTGTTTTCTTTCACCCATATAACTATTTAATTTAATTTAGTTCATCCATCTGAATAATGAATAAAATAATGAAGATATTTACTCAATTTCTTCCGTCCTTTTGCTAAAATAAAAAGGTTCTATAAAGGAAGAAATAGAGAAGAATTTATGTCTTAACGAATCGCACGTAGAGATATTGATAACACACATAAAGTTAATGGTATTTCATAACTAATCGATTGAGCAGCAGCTCGTAGACCGCCTAAAAAAGAATATTTATTATTTGAACCGTATCCTGACATAAGAAGGCCGATGGGAGCGATACTTGAAATGGCAATCCATAAAAAAACACCGATATTGAGATCCACTAAAACAAAGTGAGAACTAAAAGGAACTACCGAATAGCTTACTAAAATGGATATGACCGCAATAGATGGTCCGATACTGAATAAACGAGTTTCTCCTCTAGATGGAAAAAGATTCTCTTTGAAAAGTAGCTTTGACCCATCTGCTAAAGCTTGAAGAACTCCCAAGGGACCGGCATATTCAGGTCCAATACGTTGCTGTATCCTTGCGGATATTTCTCTTTCTAACCATACAATTACTAGTACACCTATTGTGATTCCCAATACAGGAGTAAAAATAGGAATAAGGATCCATATAATTCCATGGATCTCTTTTAAAAATTCGAATCTAGAAAAAGAATTAATATCTTGTACTTCTGTTGTATCAATTAACATTTTAACGATCAACTTCCCCCATAATGATATCTATGCTACCTAGTATTGTCATAATATCAGCCAATTTCATTCTTTTAACTAACTGAGGAAGAATTTGCAAATTGATAAAACCCGGCGGGCGAATTTTCCATCTCCAAGGAAAACCACTCTGATCCCCTATCAAAAAAATTCCCAATTCTCCCTTTGGGGCTTCAACTCTCACATAGAGTTCTTGTTTAGGCAATTCAAATGTAGGAGAAGGTTTTTTACTAATAAATCGATAGTCAAAATCATTCCATTCTGGATTCCTTTCTCTATCAAAGTATCGAATTTCTAAATTCTCATATGGCCCCCCCGGAATTCCTTCTAGAGCCTGTTGAATAATTTTTATGGATTCTGTCATTTCACCAATTCGGACTATATAACGAGCTAATGAATCTCCTTCGTTTTGCCACTGTATTTCCCAATCAAATTCGTCGTAACATTCATAATGATCAACTTTACGAAGATCCCATTGTATTCCAGAAGCTCGTAGCATTGGTCCTGATAAACCCCAATTTATTACTTCTTCTCTACCAATAATGCCTACTCCTTCAACTCGTTCTAAAAAAATAGGATTTCGGGTAATAAGTTTTTGATATTCAGTAACCCCTATTAAAAAATAATCGCAAAAATCTAAACATTTATCTATCCAGCCGTGAGGTAAATCAGCCGCTACTCCTCCGATACGAAAATAATTATGCATCATTCTCATACCGGTGGCAGCTTCAAATAGATCATATACTAATTCTCTTTCTCTGAAAATATAGAAGAAAGGAGTTTGCGCCCCAATATCTGCCATAAAAGGACCGAGCCATAACAGATGAGAAGCTATACGACTCAACTCCAACATAATTGCTCTGATATAGCTGGCTCTTTTAGGCACTTGGATATTTCCCAACAACTCCGGTCCATTTACCGTTATTGCTTCTGTGAACATAGTAGCTAAATAATCCCAACGTGTTACATAAGGCAGATATTGTATAATTGTTCGGTTTTCCGCAATTTTTTCCATTCCGCGATGTAAATAGCCTAATATTGGTTCACAGTCAATAACATCTTCACCATCGAGAGTAACGATGAGTCGAAGAACACCATGCATTGATGGGTGGTGGGGACCCATATTTACTATCATGAGGTCTTTTCTTGTAGCTTGTCTATTCATAAGCTTTTCTTTTTCCTCGATTCATTCTTTCATAAATTACTGAAAAGCGAAAATAAGTTCATTAAAATAAAAGCCAAGATCTAATAAATCAAATAATTCAATAATTAAAAACGTCTCCTCAAATTAGCGCTTTTTTGATTCCCGAATATCTAACTGAGTAATTAATTCTTTATAACGTATTGTATTTTTCTTTGACAAATAAGACAGCATCCTTTGGCGTTTTCCCAAAATTTTACGGAGGCCTCTTTGAGATAAATAGTCTTTTCTGTGCAATTCCAAATGTGAAGAAAGTTTGCGTATTCTATTAGTGAGGTTTAGTATTTGAAATGCAACAGACCCCCTGTTTTCTTCTTTTTCTTTGTGTGAAATAACCGAAATGAATGACTTTTGTACCATAAAATGAAATATTTCCCCCCACCGGCCTTTATTGTTATATATTTTTATTGATCAATAATAATAATTATACTCATTTTTTTTTTTGGCATAGACAATACAATAATCTGAATTTTCTTAATAAATCCCAATTTTCAAATTGGATTCAAGTAGATAAATAAAAAGAGAGAGTTGTCTGCACCCACAAAAGATAAAAAATGATACCTAAAGTTTAACAATAAACTAAGACGATTTTTGCATCATTTCTATATATTGATATGTCATTGAATTATTATCATGTATCATAATGGAATGGAAAACAATACATGTGTGCATCTCTTTGTCTTCATATACGCAATACAGTACGGTAAATAAAATTAATCTGTATTTAACTTTTTTTCAGTACATGGTTCAGTTTATTTTTTAATTACGGATACATATGTACCCTTACCATACTGAACCGACTGCCATTATTGGTATCAAACCAATAGCGATTCATACAAGCGAAATCTTCTAATCGATAATTAGGCCAAAGAAAGAACTTTAATTTAATTAGTGTATTTTGATTTATTTTACTTTTATTCAAAACAGGACTCCTTAACTTATTTTCATTACAAAAAAATGCATTGCTAGGGATACCATTTCTATTTCTAGAATTGAAACAAATTAGAATTCTCAATTCTTTACGACGTCTAAGGGATAAAATACTTTCAGGAACAAACAAATCATAATAATTTTTGTCTCTATTTTCAGTCATCTTTTGATGTTTTGGAATAAATTCATCAGAATTCTTCGTATCAACATGGTTTTTTTTGCGGTACTTTTGATTAATTGTGTGCTTACTCTTATGAATCAACGAGATACCTATAGTTTGATACATAATAAATTGTCCTTCATTTTTTATAGACAGACGAACTGGTTCGATAAGTAATATTCCCTTTTTAATCAATTCTGTAAGAGTGAAATTTTTCTGAATCATTATAAGATCCAGATTTATTTCTCCCCTTTGAATAGAGGCTATAGTAATTTCTCTTATATTTATCGGTCTAAGCAGGGAACAATATATTTTGATGTTATCGATCATCTTTTTATTTAAAGAATCATCCCATCTCAATTGAAAAAGAAAATATCTTTTTAGTAAGAAATCAAACTCCGTTTCCATGTTGGTCCTGGATTGTTTTTTATTTTTTTTCATCTTTGATATCGCATAATTTTCTTCAATATCTTTTTCTTGGTTTGAGAGATTTGATTCAAAATCTTTTTTGATTGCGCATTCTTTTTCTCCTTGATTTTGTTTTTCTAATTCAAGATATCTTTTTTCATTTGAAAATATTGATATAAAAATATCTCTTTTTTTCTTTCCTGTATTTTTTTTATTTTCACTGTCATTTTCATTTACATTAAAATTTAAAAGGAGAAATTTGATTGGTATGTACCATGGTTTAGTCTTATACGAAGTATAAAGTATCAAAAATTCTGGGAAAAACCAAAGTTCGAGATTCGATATGGGACAACTTAATATTTCTTCATTCATTCTCATCCAATCAAAAAGTTTTTTTTTTTTATTGGATGAATTTATTTCTTGATTTTTATAAATCGTGGGATAAAAAAGACCTTTTTTGTCGATGTTATCAATTATTTTATAATTATTAGTCCTAGTCTTAGTATATTTAGTTTTATTACTGTTGGTGTCAGTATCCATATTTATCCAGTCCCTAATATCCATTTTATTTCTGAGACAAAAATTGATAATTATCCAATCCAAATTTTTTCTATCCGGATTGGTCTTTCTATTTATAGTATTATCTTTTACTAGATAATTATTGATAGGGATACCTACCAGCATATTAAAAAATTTTCGTTTATGTTCGTTGTAATTATAAAAAATCTCTTGGTTATGATTTATTTGTAATGGTAATCTATAAATAGATGAGTTTTTCTTATCTTCATAATTAATAAAATTATATGATAAAAGATCATATCTATATTGTTTTTTAACATTTTTTTTTTCGGAGTTAATTAATGGGTTTTCTTCATCTGAATCCCATTTGTTTAAATGGTTAGTTTGAGCTATAGCGTGTTGCTTTACTATATTTCTACTTTTTTGTAGTCCTAACCTAGACTGAAGTAAATTATTTTGATAATAATCCTTTAACCAATTTTTCCATTGATTTATTTCAGAATTTGGGGGTTTATTATGTCTCAATTTGAAATTAAATATTTTTTGTGTTCCACGGAAATAATCTTTTATTTCATTCTTAAGAAAAAGAAATGTCCCATTATATTGAAAGACAGATCTTAATCTTAACTTATATAAATTCAAAAAGTTAAAAACCGGGGTTTGCGATAATTTGTAAAAGACATATGCTTGTGACAAATAAGATAAGTCGCAAAAAGTTTGTAAGTTTTTATTATTAATATTATAAAGTGAATCTTTTATAGTCGAAATAAACTGCGTTATATTTTGATTTGTTTTATCAATTTTCTCTTGATTTGTTTCATTATTGTAAATATAGTTATTATAGGAGCTGTATTTATTAACAATTTTTTTTGTTGATTCGAAAAAATAAAAAAAAAGTTGTGCATTTATTCTAGGAATATTACTGATAAATAAAAAGATATTTATATATATTCTTTCAATGAAAAATCTTATAAAATAATTTGATTTACGTATTAGTCGAACATTTCTTCTTTTTAATATCCGCAAAATCTTTTTTGTTGATTCCACTCTTTTATCATGAAAACTCATTTTGTTCATTTTGTTAAAACTACTATTTATATGTGGTCTTATAAATTCTTTTTTGTTGTCTTTTGAAATTTTTTGTATTTGATTTAAGATTGTGTTTGTTCTATCAGTTAGATCTTGTATCTTTTTTTTTGTTACTGAAAAAGTTATCCAATTTGTAGATTGAATGTTAATGGACGGTTCATTAATTATTTCATTATCGATTATCAAATTTTTTTCTTTTTTGTTTTCACTCAATTCATATAGTTCCCTTTCTCTTAATCCAATTAGTAGACTTGGATTCATTTTTGAGAGTTCTTTTATTATTTTTTTTAGAAATAGAATATTTGTAATAACCCATTTTCTTCTTTCTTTTGAGACATTTAGAAAAAATTTTGTTCTTTCTTTTAAAATTATTAGAATTCTAAACCACTTCTTTTTGAAGTTTAGAAGTTTTTTTTTGAGTTCTTTAAAAATGGGTTCAAAAAAGGAAAGTTGTTTTCTGGGAGAACCAAAAGGAAGTTCAGTTTCCATTCCCCAAACTGTTAAAAAACAAAAATCATTTTGTTGTTCTTTTTTTTTCATTGGATCGTTAGAATTGTTTCGTGGTTTTCGTAGCTTAAGCTTAGATTTGTGCCAAGGTTTCAGACGAAAAGGAAATAAGATCTTTATTTGAATACCGTCTATTAACCAGTTTTTCGGAAATTCTTTTTCTGCTAATTGAACGCCGTTATAAGTACAGTTAACATGCACTTCTCTCTTCCAATCCTTTAAATCCTCCGACCATTCAGGAGATTGAAATAATAGTATACGACCAATATTTTTAACTATTATCAATGAGGGTAATATAATATATTTTCTCAGAATCGATTGGGTTACTAATACAAAACCTCTTATTACTTGAGCAATTACAATGCTATCCCAGGTTTCTGCTATTTCTATACGTGCATTTTCCCTTCTTTTTTTTTCTTCCTCTTCTTTTTTATTTTTAGTATATTCTTTTCCTTTTTTCTCTCTATAGTCTGAACTTTTAAATTCTGACTTTTTCCATAGCCAATTTTTAAATTTTTTTTTTATCAGCTCCAAAATATCAAAAGAAAAATAAACGTCTTTATCAATTCTATCCAAAAAGAGAAGGGAATGTACGTTTGCTTCAAAGGTTTTCCAAATAATTGTTTTACGCCTTTGAGCGCGCATTGAGCCTGTAATTATGTCTCGACGAAAATCCGATTGTTGTGAATAACGTAGCAAAACAATGTCGCCTGTTTCATCATTATTATTAGTATCTTGGAAATTACTATAACCATTGGTTTTTTCGATGTCATGATTAAAAATCACTATACGTTTGCATTTTCTTGAACGAATCTGAGAATCCGTTCCTAAAGCTTCTTCGTTTTCTCCCTCCTCTTGTTCCAAATCGTCGATTAATTTGTATGACCATTGCGGAACTTTTTTTCTTATTTCTTTTACCCCAAGAGCTTGGTTTCTAATCACTTTATTTTTAGGATCAGTTAGAAATCTTTCAAATAGAAATTTGATTTTTCTTTCTTGCCCTTCTAAATTAATTTTTACTTGTTTTTGTTCAGGAAGTAAATCAAATTTTTTAAAATTTAAACTTGATGTTAGTTTTCCATTAAATTCATTGATTAAGTTCAAGAAAAAACTCATTTCTCTTGATAATAATTTTTTATCAATTGTATCAAATGGTTTTTTTTTTTTTTCAAATTCTAAATAATTAATAATAAGAAAGATACCATGGATTTTATTTATCCTCTCTCTTTGTATGTAATTTTGTATGGAAATTTTATCTTTGATTGAAGGAGAAGAACTTTTTTTAATTTGTCCACGGTAGGCCCCATTCAAGAAAGGATCATATATTTGAGGTAAGTATTTTTTTTTCGTATTATCATAACACAATCTAGTTCTTTTTTCTAGTACATCCAAAATAAGGGATTTACTATTTATAGTTTTGTCAAGAGCCTTAATTATATTTATAAATTTGTTGTTTAGGTTTTTCCTTTTTTGTTCATTAATAAACCCCCAATTATTATATAATTCATCAGAAGAGAGTTTATCTGTTGTGAACATAGACATCTTTCTTTGTATCATTTCGAAAAAGGTTGACAAACTAGGTGGATATGTAAAAGATATCCTTTTTTTTCCATCGCTTTGACATGTATGAAAAAAATATTGTGACATCTCATTTTTTACAGCATTTTCAAATCTATTGTTTTTGATATACCGAAATGGACGATTCCATCGTTTATAGTCGAAAAGAATAGTCACAAGAG